GTACGAAACTTAATAGTATACCGCTTCTACGAATAGCTCGTAATGCTGCATCTCTTCCAAGACCGGGACCTTTTATCATAACTTCTGCTCGTTGCATACCTTGATCCATTGCTGTACGCATAGCATTTCCTGCCGCGGTTTGAGCAGCAAACGGTGTTCCTCTTCTTGTACCCCTGAATCCACAAGTACCGGCCGAGGACCAAGAAACCACCCGACCCCTCACATCTGTAACAGTCACAATGGTGTTGTTGAAACTTGCTTGAACATGAATAACTCCCTTTGGAATTCTACGTCCACTCTTACGTGAGCTAAGACGTCCGGTTTTGCGTGAACCAATTTTTGGTATAAGTTTTGCCATATTTTATCATCTCATAAATATGAGTCGGAGGTATATGGATATATCCATTTCAGGTCAAAACGAATCCTTTATTTTTATTTGTCCTTAGGGTTCTTAAGAGAGTTATTTTCGAAAGATTAGCCTTGTCTTTGCTTATGTCTCGGGTTGGAACAAATTACTATAATTCGTCCTCTCCTGCGGATCAGTCGACAGTTTTCACAAATTTGACGAACGGAGGCTCTTATTTTCATATTTTTTCTTCCTTACCTTAATTATGAATTGATTCTTGGAAGAAACTAAGTTTCTTGAAATTTGGAATCTGGAATTGTACCTTCCCGAAAATAATCTTGAAGGGTAAAATAAAAAACTATCTAATCGATCGAATCCTTCGAATCTTTATTGCGAATTCTATAAATTATACGTCCTCTAGTTGAATCATAACGACTTACTTCAATTTTGACTCTATCTCCGGGTAGGATCCGTATAAAACTACGCCGGATCCTTCCTGAAACATAACCTAGAATTAGGTCGTCATTATCTAAACGAACCCGGAACATACCATTGGGAAGTGATTCGGTAATTAAACCTTCATGAACCCATTTTTGTTCTTTCATTTGAGGTAAAACCTCCTTGGTGTATCAACTAATGGAGGAAGAGTGATATTAGACAACCCGTCCTTTCGCTTTTTTTTTTCACAAATAGAAAGTTTCGGATCTAATTCGGGTGTTCGAAGGATTACCATATATAACACAAAATTTCTCCGCCTATTCTTTCTAGTCGAGCCTCTCGGTCTGTCATTATACCTTGAGAAGTAGAAAGGATTACAATTCCCATCCCACCTAAAATTCTAGGAATGCGTTGGTAGTTAGAATAGATTCGTAGACCAGGTCGACTTATCCTTTTTAAATTTAAAAAAGTTCTATATCGTCCTTTACTATTTCTTCTATGTTGCAGGGTTAAAACCAAAAAAGATTTTTTGGTTTCTCGATGTTTCCTCACATTCTGGATAAAACCCTCTCGTAAAAGTATTTTTACAATGTTTTCAGTGATGTTAGTAGATGCGATTTGAACTGTTCCTTTTCTATTCATGTCAGCATTTCGTATAGAAGTTATTATATCAGCAATAGTGTCTCTACCCATGATGAACTAAAATTAGTGTTTTCTCAAAATTTGGATATAATAAACATGCTCTTTTTAAATTATTAAAGGTATATACGTGAGACATAATCTACGAATCATTAATTGATCTCATTCAAGTCAATTTTACTATAACTATATCCTGAGTTGGTTTTATAATACCTCGGGGGCTAATGAAACTATTTTAGTAAAATTTAACTGTCTCAATTCTCGTGCAATCGCGCCAAAAATTCTCGTTCCTTTAGGATTTCCTTCTTGATCAATGACAACTGCAGCATTGTCATCATATCGTATTATCATACCGTTATCACGTTTGAGTTCTTTACAAGTACGTACAATAACAGCTCTGATCACTTCAGATCTTTCTAGAGGCATATTTGGTACTGCTTCTTTAATCACAGCAACAATAATGTCACCAATATGAGCATATCGGCGATTACTAGCTCCTATGATTCGAATACACATCAATTTTCGCGCCCCGCTGTTGTCCGCTACATTCAAAAGGGTCTGGGGTTGGATCATATCATTTTTTAATCTAATTTTAAAATGCAAAAGGGGCGTAGAAAAAAAAAGAAATATTCTTTGTCCAAAAGAGAAACCCGCAAGTTTTTTTGGTAGTTCAAAGGAAAGACTTCTTGCCTTTCATTTTACAGTTCTATTCTGAAAGAATAAATTGAGTTTGTATAGGCATTTTGGATGCTGCTATTTGAATAGCTTTTCTGGCTACATTTTCTGCTACTCCCCCTATTTCATAAAGTATTCTACCCGGTTTAACGACAGCTACCCAATATTCGGGGGATCCTTTACCCGACCCCATACGTGTTTCTGCAGGTCTTACTGTAACTGGTTTATCTGGAAAGATACGTACCCATATTTTTCCACCACGACGTACATTTCGTGTCATTGCTCGTCTCCCCGCTTCTATTTGTCTAGATGTGATCCAAGTAGGTTCAAGTGCTTGCAGAGCGTATCTACCGAAACAAATACTATTACCTCTATAAGATATTCCCTTCATTCTTCCTCGAT